GTTTTGTTGGTTGGTTAATTGGTCACATTTTATTCATGAAATGGGTTGGATTGGTATTATTCTGGATACGGCAAAATCATTCTATTCGATCTAATAAGTATCTTGTGTCAGAATTGAGAAATTCTATGGCTCGAATCTTTAGTATTCTCTTATTTATCACCTGTGTCTACTATTTAGGCAGAATGCCGTCGCCTATTGTCACTAAGAAACTGAAAGAGAAAGAAACCTCAGAAACGGAAGAAGGGGGAGAAAGAAAGGAAGAAAGCGATGTAGAAACAACTTCCGAAACGAAGGAGACTAAACAGGAACAAGAGGGATCCACCGAAGAAAACCCTTTCCTTTTTTCGGAAGAAAAGGAGGATCTGGACAAAATAGATGAAACGGAAGAGATCCGAGTGAATGGAAAGGAAAAAACAAAGGATGAATTTCACTTTAAAGAGGCACGCTATCAAGATAGCCCAGTTTACGAAGATTCTGATCTGGAGACCCATCAAGAGAATTGGGAATTGGGAAGACTGAAAGAAGAGAAAAGAATGAATATTAATAAAAAGATTGATTTGTGGATTGAGAAGATTGAGAAGATTGAAAACTCTTTTGTTACTTTTTTTTTCGATTATAAACGATGGAATCGTCCATTACGATATATAAAAAATGATAAATTAGAAAATGCTTTACGCAATGAAATGTCACAATTTTTTTTTTTTACATGTAAAAGTGATGGGAAACAAAAAATATCTTTTACATATCCACCTAGTTTATCAACTTTTTCGGAAATGCTAGAACGAAAAATTTCTTTATATATCATAGAAAAACTATATGACGAAGATCTTTCTATTTATAATTCTTGTTCTTGGATTTACTTTAATGAAAAAAAAAAGTGCAATATGAACAATGAATTAAGAAGCCGAATTAAAATTATAGAAAAAAATGAGAGATCTTCTAGTATGGATATGCTTGAAAAAAAAACCATATTATGTGATGATGAAAAAAAAAAAAAATGTTTGCCAAAAGTATATGATCCTTTTTTCAACGGAGCTTATCGAGGAATAAGAAAAAAACTAGATTCACGTGTAATTAAGAATACTTATAAAGATACAGAAGATTTAGTAGAAATTTTTTTGATAAATAAAATTCATAATCTACTTCTTAATGATTCCTTTGAACCCTACCATCAATATTTTTTGAATTCTACAGAAGAAAAAGAAATTGATTCAGAAAATAAAGCAAAGTCTTTGCAATTTTTATTTGATATAATTACAACGCATACAAAAAAAAAAAGGAAAAAGAAATATATTGAAACTCGAATAGAAGAAATAAGTAAAAAAGTTTCTCGATGGTCATACAAATTAACCGATGATTTGGAAGAAGATAAAGAAGAAGATGAAGAAGAAGTGGTAGAAGAAGATAATGAGATTCATTCAAGAAGAGCCAAACGTGTGTTAATTTATAATGATAATGATACCGATTCTCTTTCTAGTACTAAGAATATTAGTAACAATGATAAAGATGATGATAAAAACGGAAGAGATGGCTTTGATACGTTACTCCCAACAATCGGATTTTCGTCGCAATCTAATCAAAGGATCCATGCGCGCTCAAAGACGTAAAACAGTTACTTGGGACCTCTTTCAAGTAAATGTACATTCCCCACTTTTTTTGGATCGTCTAGACAAAACATATTTTTTTTCCTCTTTTGATATCAACGAAATTAAGAATATCTTTTTGAGAAATTGGATGGGGAGAAAACAAGAATTGGAATTTAAAATTGATGATTTAAAAAAAAATGAAAAAGAAAAAAATGACCGGATAGAAATATCAGAAGCTTGGGATAACTCGTTATTTACTCAAGCACTAAGAGGTTTGATGTTAGTAACCCAATCTTTTCTTAGAAAAAACATTATATTGCCTTCATTAATAATAGCTAAAAATATTTTTCGTATATTATTATTACAATCCCCCGAGTGGTACGAGGATTTGAAGGAATGGAATAGAGAAAAGCATATTAAATGCACCTATAATGGTGTTCAATTATCAGAAACAGAATTTCCCCAAGATTGGTTAGCAGATGGTATTCAGATAAAGATTCTATATCCTTTCTGTCTAAAACCTTGGCGAAAATATAAGGTACGATCTAATCATATAGATAAAAAAAAAAAAAAAGAGAAAAAAACTATTTTTTGTTTTTTAACAGTCTGGGGAAGGGAAGCGGAACTTCCCTTTGGTTCTCCCCGAAAAAAACCTTTTTTTTTTGAACCTCTTTTTAAAGAACTTGAAAAAAGAAAAAAAAAGGTGAAAAATAAATTTTTCCAAGTTTTCAAAAATTTAAAGAAAAAAAAATCCTTTCTAAAAGTTCGAAAAGAAAAAAGAAAAAGGGTCATCAAAATACTTCAAGTTATAAAATTCATAATTAAAAAACTGAAAAATTTAAATCCAATTTTATTATTTGAATTGAAGAAAGAAAAAATATATGAATTGAACGAAAATGAAAAAGATTTCAAAAAAAATCATAAGATTCTTCGCGAATCATCCGTTCTAATTCGACCGATGAATTGGTTAAATTATTCACTAATAGAAAGAAGAATGAAAGATCTTTCTGATAAGACAATAAAAATAAGGAATCAAATTGAACAAACCGCAAAAGATAAGAAAAAAAAAGAGATAGTTTTAATTTCTGATAATAAAAAATTGGAATCACAGAAATCTTTTTGGAAAATATTAAAAAGAAAAAATATCCGATTAATGCGTAAATCACACTACTTTATCAAATCATTCATTGAAAAAAGATACATAGATTTTTTGCTATGTATCATTACTTTTTCTAAGATAAACACACAACTCTTCTTTGAATCAACAAAAAATATCTTTAATAAATACATTTGCAACAATAAAAAAAATAAAGAACAAGAAAAAATTTCTGAAACAAAAAAATTGTTTTTAAATACTGAGAATAGTAAGAAAAATTCTAATATTTCTTGGAATTTCTCTTCCCTATCGCAAGCATATGTATTTTACAAATTGTCACAAACCCAATTACTTAACCAATTCTTTAATAAGTATCATTTAAGATCTATACTTCAATATGAAGGGAACTCCCCTTTTTTTAAGGAAAAATTAAAAAACTATTGTATGATACACAGAATATTTCATTCCAAACCAAGAGATAAGAAAATACATACGTATGTAATGAACGAATGGAAACACTGGTTAAAAGGTCATTATCAGTATAATTTATCTCAAAAAAAAAGGTCTCGATTAATACCTAAAGAATGGCGAAATAGAATAAATAAAAGTCATATGATTAAAAACAAGGAATCAATCCAATTGGATTTCTATAAAAAATACCAATTTATTCATTCCATGAAAAAAAAAAACTATGCAATGAATTCATTTATGAGTCAAAAAGACAAATGGAAAAAACATTACAGATATGATATGTTATCATATAAATACATACACCCCCCTAATTCACACATTTCTGAATCAACATTAGAAAAAAGCGGGGCTCAAGAAATCCCATATTCTTTAAATACATTGAAACCTGAATCTTTTTATGTATTGGTAAGTATTCCTAGTAATGATTATCTAGAAAAAGAATATCTTATTGATAGGAATACCAATTTGGATAGAAAATATTTTGATTGTAGAGTTCTTCATCTTTGTTTAAAAAAAAATATTGATATCTGGACCAATGAACATATTGGCATCAAAATTCAGAAAAATACTAAGACTAAAATTCAGAATTTAAAAAAAATGGACAAAAAAGATCTTTTTTCTCCTACGATTCATCAAGAGATCAAACCATGCAACCAAAAAAGAACTTTTCTTGATTGCATGGGAATGAATCAAGAAAGGTTCTATAATACCACATTAAATTCTGATATTATATCCAATCTAGAACCTTGGTTCTTCCCAGAATTTTTACTACTTTTTAATGTATATAAGATTCAACCTTGGATCATCCCGATAAAATCACTCTTTTTTCATTTTTATATAAATGAAAGTAATAAAAACATCAACGTAAATCCAAATAAAAATCTTCATATATCATCAATATCATCAAAAAAAGATCTTGAATTTGTAAATTACAAACAGGAAGAAGACGAACAACAAGGCCAAGGAAATCTTGTATTGAATCTACTAAAACAAAAAAAAAGGGAGGCTGTTGAAGAATATTACGGAAGATTAGAAAAGAAAAAGGGTAGAAAAAAAAAAAAATATAAGAGCAAGACTGAAATGGAACTATATTCCTTTTTGAAAAAAAATTTAATTTTTCAATTAAGATGGGACGATACCTTGAATAAAAAAATAATGAAAAATATCAAGGTATATTGTCTCCTACTTAGACTGATAAATCTAAAAAAAATTGCTATATCTTCGATTCAAAGAGGTGAAATAAATCTAGACGAAATGTTGATTCAAAAGGACCTAGTTCTTACAGAATTGATAGGAAGGGGAATATTTCTTATTGAACCTATTTTTCTATCTATAAGAAAAGACGGAAAATTGATTATATATCAAACTATAGATATTTTATTGGTCGATAAGAAAAAGCATCAAATGAATAAGAAATACACAAAAAAAATAGATATTAAGAAAGGGGAGTTTGAAAAATATATTGCACAATACAGCAACATATTTTTGAGTAGAGACAAAAATAATTATGATTTCCTTATTCCTGATAATATTCTATCTTCCATACGTCGGAGAGAATTTCGAATTAGAATTTGTTTCAATTCCAAAAATAGGAATGTTGTGAATAAAAATTCAAGACTTTACAATGAAAACAAAATAAGAAACTGTGGGCAATTTTTGAATGAGGACAAGTTTTTTAATACAGATGGAAAAATTTTTATGAAATTCAAATTGTTCCTTTGGCCCAATTATCGATTAGAAGATTTAGCTTGTATGAATCGCTATTGGTTTGATACCAATAACAGCAGTCGTTTCAGTATGTCAAGAATAAAAATGTATTCACAATTTAGAGTCAATTCAATCCCAATGAAAATAAAAAAATTTATAGTGGATTTCCTACATATCGTGTGACATATTCGGTAGATGAAAGCCAAAATATACACACTGTAAAACATTCTAATACATGATGCTTATTTCCGAGTATATAGTTTTTAACTAGGAGGAGCGGAATCCCTTTAAGTAAAAAAAAAAATTGAAATAGTTCTCTTTCGTAAATACATATAGTTTTATATATTTGATCCAAATCCAATTTTCAATTGGATTTGGATCAAATATATAAAAAAGAAACAAGAAACAAAGAGAAACAAAGTAGTATGAATAAAAAAAAATCCAATTTTTATGTATACTAGATGAAAATAACTGACATAAGAAATCTTATTATTTTTCCTGATCGGTAAAATTCACAGAAAAGAAAGATCAAAATCTTAATTTATGGTCAAAAATTCATTAATCTCAGTTATTACACAAGAAGAAAAAGAAGAAAATAGTGGGTCTATTGAATTTCAAGTATTCCTTTTCACCAGTAAGATACGGAGACTTACGTTACATTTAGAATTGCACAAAAGAGATTTTTTATCGCAAAGAGGTCTACGAATAATTCTGGGAAAACGTCAACGATTATTGACTTATTTGTCAAAGAAAAAGAAAGTGCGTTATAAGAAATTAATGGATCAGTTAGAAATTCGGGAACCAAAAACTCGTTAATTTCATTTGAATTTTTTATTCTTTTCTTATTATTATCCTTGTTCTTTTTTCTTTTTTGATTCTTTTTTTTATTAATTCAGTTATCAGTTCTTAGTATTAGATTTTTTATTTGAAAAAATTCATGAAAAAAAGAATTAAGGAAAAAAATATGACTATACCGGCTACAAAAAAAAATTTCATAATAGTCAATATGGGTCCTCACCACCCATCAATGCATGGTGTTCTTCGGCTGATCGTTACTCTGGATGGTGAAGATGTTATTGACTGTGAACCTATATTGGGCTATTTACACAGAGGGATGGAAAAAATAGCGGAGAACCGAACAATTATACAGTATTTGCCTTATGTCACACGTTGGGATTATTTAGCTACTATGTTTACAGAAGCAATAACAGTAAATGCACCAGAACGATTGGAAAGTGTTCAAGTGCCTAAAAGGGCCAGTTATATCAGAGTTATTATGCTAGAGCTCAGTCGTATAGCCTCCCATTTGTTATGGCTTGGACCTTTTATGGCCGATATCGGTGCACAGACTCCCTTTTTCTATATTTTAAGAGAGAGGGAATTTATATATGATCTATTCGAAGCCGCCACAGGTATGCGGATGATGCATAATTATTTTCGCATCGGAGGAGTAGCTGCGGATTTACCTTATGGTTGGATAGATAAATGTTTTGATTTCTGTGATTATTTTTTAACAGAAGTTGTTGAGTATCAAAAACTTATTACGCAAAACCCCATTTTTTTAGAACGAGTTGAAGGAGTGGGCATTATTCGTGGGGAAGAGACAATAAATTGGGGTTTATCAGGACCAATGTTACGAGCTTCTGGAATTCAATGGGATCTTCGTAAAGTTGATTATTATGAGTGTTACAATAAATTTGATTGGGAAGTAAAATGGCAAAAAGAAGGCGATACATTAGCTCGTTATTTAGTACGAATCGGTGAAATGCAAGAATCCATAAAAATAATTCAACAGGCTCTAGAAGGAATTCCTGGAGGACCTTATGAGAATTTAGAAAACCGCCGCTTTCATACGACAAAGAATTCCGAATGGAATAATTTTGAATATAGATTTATTACTAAAAAACTTTCACCCAATTTTGAATTGTTAAAACAAGAACTTTATGTAAGGGTAGAGGCCCCAAAAGGAGAATTAGGAATTTATTTAATAGGAGATAGTAGTGTTTTCCCCTGGAGATGGAAAATTCGTCCACCCGGTTTCATCAATTTGCAAATTCTTCCTCAGCTAGTTAAAAGAATGAAATTGGCTGATATCATGACGATACTAGGTAGTATAGATATCATTATGGGAGAAGTTGATCGTTGAAATGATAATTGATACTAAAGAAGTACAAACTATCAATTCTTTTTATAGATTAGAATCCTTAAAAGAAGTCTATGGACTCACAGGGATTTTTGTTCCCATTTTCACCCTTGTTTTAGGAATTACAATGGGAGTATTAGTCATTGTGTGGTTAGAAAGAAAAATATCCGCAGCAATACAACAACGTATTGGACCTGAATATGCCGGCCCATTAGGGATTCTTCAATCTTTAGCGGATGGGACCAAATTACTTTTGAAGGAGGATCTTCTTCCATCTAGAGGGAATAATCGTTTGTTTAGGATTGGACCTTCCATAGCAGTTATATCAATTCTACTAAGTTATTTAGTAATTCCTTTTGGATATCGTCTTGTTTTAGCTGATCTCAGTATAGGTGTTTTTTTATGGATTGCCATTTCAAGTATTGTACCCATTGGTCTTCTTATGTCAGGGTACGGATCAAATAATAAGTATTCCTTTTCAGGCGGTCTACGAGCTGCAGCTCAATCAATTAGTTATGAAATACCATTAACTCTATGTGTGTTAGCAATATCTCTACGTGTGATTCGTCGGAACATGAATATTTCTTCTCTCTTTTCTATAAAAAAGAGAAGAAATATATTAAAATATATAAAAAAGAGAAGAAATATATTAAAATATAAAGACAATATAAATAAAATTTCATATGTAAATAGAAATATGAAATAATATAAGAAAAACTCTTTTTTTTTCTATTATTCCATTTTAAAACTTTATAAAGTAAGTAAAGATAAAGATAAAGAAATTGAATGTCTTAAACAAATATCTTCATTTTTTTATTCAACATTTCAGTTCGATGAGTTAAACCAGATAGTTATATGAGTGAAAAAAAAAAACTGCTTCTCAATTTGCAGTAAAAAAAATCTCATTCCCTAGGGTACAAGAAGGAAATTGAAGTAAACATAAGTTTTTTACCCCAAGATTTATATTCTTTTATTAATCTTCATATCTTGAAGCGGATGCAAAAGATCAACAGTACATTCTTTCTTACTATACTGGGGATCAATCAAAAAGAAGTGAGCAGTTAGAAACACCAAAGTACACAAAGGATAAGTAATGGAAATAATGTAAGGTAGCAAAAAAAGAGTTTTTGCATAAAATTTTGCATAAAACGAATCATAATAAGGGCTTGAAATTTGTAGAAAAGAGAAAGCAGTACTTCCCCACGATTCCGATCTAGAGTATGTTACTATTCACTGATTAAAGAAATAACTATCAAGAACGAATTAATCCTTTATTTTCTTTGCTTTAAATTTTCATAGAAAGAAGAACAGGAACAAGACAAAGAAAATGTAATAAAAAAATAGAAGAAAAAAGAAGAAAAGGGGAATAATAATGATTCATTAATGAATGCCCAATTCTTTCTATTTATGACGAGTATTTGATTGAAAAATTAAGTTATTGCTGAGCAAATAGAAATTTGAGAAATTCTCATTATATCATTATAAGGGATGAGATCAATTCGGAAGTGTTTTTTTTTTATTCTAGCAGATAGAATTTGATTGGTCAAATTGAGGACTCTCCAACCTCCAATGTATCTTTACATTTTATATAGGGTCCAAGGAGAACGATTAGTCCTTACCTTACACATTTCTTTGTGGCCCATAGAGAAGCCGTATGAAGCTTAGGCTTCATGTACGGTTTTGGAATAGCGATGGAAACAGTGATGTTATCATCGACTATAATTATCTAATAGTTCAAGTACAGTTGATATAATTGAGGCACAGTCCAAATATGGTTTTGGGGGATGGAATCTGTGGCGTCAGCCCATAGGCTTTCTAGTTTTTCTAATGTCTTCTCTAGCAGAATGTGAAAGATTACCTTTTGATTTACCAGAAGCAGAAGAGGAATTAGTAGCAGGTTATCAAACCGAATATTCAGGTATAAAATATGGGCTCTTTTATCTTACTTCTTACCTAAATCTATTAATTTCTTCATTATTTGTAACAGTTCTTTACTTAGGTGGGTGGAATTTTTCTATTCCGTACATATCTATTACTGAACCTTTTGTAAAAAAGAAAATGTTTAGAGTTTTTTTAATGGCAATTGGTATCTTTATTACATTAGCCAAAGCTTTTTTGTTTCTGTTCATTCCTATCACAACAAGATGGACTTTACCTAGGATGAGAATAGATCAGTTATTAAATCTTGGATGGAAATTTCTTTTACCTATTTCTCTAGGTAATCTATTATTGACAACTTCTTCTCAACTTGTTTCACTATAAAACTATAAAAAAAATAAAAAATGAAGAGATAACAATAATGATATTCTATATCCAAAACTTCTCTCAACCAAGAGAAAGAAACATAAATTTTATTCATGGATATCTATAATATGTTCCCTATGGTTACTGGATTCATGAATTATGGCAAACAAACAATACGAGCTGCAAGGTACATTGGACAAAGTTTCATAATTACCTTATCCCATACAAATCGTTTACCTGTAACTATTCAATATCCTTATGAAAAAGCAATCACATCAGAGCGTTTTCGTGGTCGAATTCACTTTGAATTTGATAAATGTATTGCTTGTGAAGTATGTGTTCGCGTATGTCCCATAGACCTTCCCATTATTGATTGGAAATTTGAAAAAGCTATTAAGAAAAAACAATTGCTTCATTATAGTATAGATTTTGGAGTATGTATATTTTGCGGTAACTGTGTTGAGTATTGTCCAACAAACTGTTTATCGATGACTGAAGAATATGAACTTTCTACTTATGATCGTCACGAATTAAATTATAATCAAATTTCTTTGAGTCGGTTACCAATGTCAATAATTGGAGATTACACAATACAAACAGTTATGGATTCAACAACTCAAATGAAAAAAACCCTTGGTTCAAAAACAATTACCAATTCCTAAGATTTGGTTTGGAAGTTGGAAGAAAGTAGGATTAGCCTAGGATTAGCCAAAGAACTTTTCACTTTATTTTATCTATATTCTTTTTTTTCAATAAGAAAGGTATCATATAAAAAAAGTACCTTTTCTGAGCCCCTTAGTAAGGTCATGAAATATTTCGACTTCTTTATTTCTCTTTTATTTCATAATGGATTTACCTGGACCAATACATGATATTCTTGTAGTCTTTTTTGAATCAGTTATTTTATTAGGAGGTTTGGGAGTAGTATTACTTACCAATCCCATTGATTCGGCCTTTTCATTGGGATTGGTTCTTGTTTGTATATCCTTATTCTATATTTCATTGAATTCCTTTTTTGTAGCTGCCGCACAGTTTCTTATTTATGTGGGAGCCATTAATGTATTAATCATATTTGCTGTTATGTTCATGAACGGTTCAGAATATTCCAATGATTCCTATTTGTGGACCATTGGAGATAGGATCACTTCACAGGTTTGTACAAGTATTTTTTTTTCATTAATGACCATTATCCCAGATACCTCATGGTACGGAATTTTTCGGACTACAAGATCAAATCAGATTATAGAACAGGACTTAATAAGTAACGTTCAACAAATTGGGATTCATTTATCCACAGATTTTTATCTTCCTTTTGAACTCATTTCTCTAATTCTTTTAGTTTCCTTGATAGGTGCAATTACTATGGCTCGTCAATAATCTAATAAGAACTTCCATTTTTAAAATTCAAAGAATAAAAAAGGATTCAATCTATTTTATTTCAATCTACTGTGAATATATTTTTTTGTCCTGTAATTATTCTATGTCTAGTCAACTGAATAGGTTGAATTTTTGTTCATATTAAAATGAATCGAGATTGATGAGGAATTTGTCAATGATGTTAGAGCATGTACTTTTTCTGAGTGTTTATTTATTTTCTATTGGTATCTATGGACTGATCACAAGCCGAAGCATGGTTAGAGCACTTATGTGTCTTGAGCTTATACTGAATTCGGTGAATATAAATCTCGTCGCATTTTCCAATATATTTGATAGTAGGCAATTAAAAGGAGATATTTTCTCAATCTTTGTTATAGCCATTGCGGCTGCTGAAGCAGCTATTGGGCTAGCTATTATTTCGTCGATCCATCGTAACAGAAAATCAACTCGTATCAATCAATCAAATTTGCTGAATAATTAGTCGTAATTCTTTTATTTTCACATAGAAAGAATCTAAAGAAATAAAAAGGAAGATCTTTCTATTAATAGAAAAATTTCATAAAATGAACATGAATTGAATTCGTATGTACAACTCCTATTTCATGGTTATTGAAAAGGAAATCAAAGTATCTTGGTCCTTTCTCATAAACAGATTGAAAAATCTAAAAATCTATGGATTCTTCAAATTTTTATAAATCATTGATTCATCTGGTGTTTACAATAGAAAATATAGAATTTCTCTTATTTTATAATTTGATAATTTGACCAGATCGAAAATTTTTTGTGTTCAAAACTAGAATTTATAGACCTAATGTCACATTCAGTAAAAATTTATGATACGTGCATAGGATGTACCCAATGTGTTCGAGCTTGCCCCACGGATGTATTGGAAATGATACCTTGGGACGGATGTAAAGCTAAGCAAATTGCTTCTGCGCCAAGAACCGAGGATTGTGTAGGTTGTAAGAGATGTGAATCCGCTTGTCCAACGGATTTTTTGAGTGTTCGTGTTTATTTATGGCATGAAACAACTCGGAGCATGGGTCTTTCTTATTGATATGTGACAAAAAATTCCACTTGAATCATTTGATTCCTCTTTACCGACAAAGGCCCGTACTCGAGAAAAGAAAATCTATTATTCTTCTCCCGAGCACGGGGTTTTCTAGTCAAAAATTATCTTGTCTTTATCACGAGTTCTTTTCCTTTGTTAACAATACTTCTTGTTTTGCCCATATTCGCAGGTTCTTCAATTGTCTTTTTCCCGCATAGGGGAAATAAAATGTATAGATGGTATACTCTATGTATATGTATACTAGAGCTTCTTCTAATGACCTATATTTTTTGTTATCATTTTCAATTAGACGATCCATTAATCCAATTGAAGGAAGATTCAAAATGGATTAATCTTTTTGATTTTCACTGGAGATTGGGAATCGATGGACTTTCCATAGGGCCTATTTTACTTACAGGATTTATCACTACTTTAGCTACTTTAGCAGCTTGGCCAGTTACTAGAAATCCGCGATTTTTCTATTTCTTGATGTTAGCAATGTATAGTGGACAAATAGGATCATTTTCTTCTCGAGACCTTTTACTTTTTTTCATCATGTGGGAATTAGAATTAATTCCTGTTTACTTACTTTTATCCATGTGGGGAGGAAAAAAACGCCTGTACTCGGCTACAAAGTTTATTTTGTGCACTGCAGGAGGTTCCATTTTTCTCTTAATAGGAGTTCTCGGTATGGGTTTATATGGTTCCAATGAACCAACATTAGATTTAGAAAAATTAGCTAATCAATCATATCCTGCAGCATTGGAAATAATATTCTATTTTGGTTTTCTTATTGCTTATGCTGTCAAATCACCGATGATACCCCTACATACATGGTTACCAGATACCCATGGGGAAGCACATTACAGTACATGTATGCTTTTAGCTGGAATCTTATTAAAGATGGGAGCATATGGATTGATTCGGATCAATATGGAGTTATTAGCTCACGCTCATTCTAGATTATCTCCCTGGTTAGTTATAGTAGGAATAATACAAATCATTTATGCAGCTTCAACCTCTCTTGGTCAACGCAATTTAAAAAAACGTATTGCCTATTCTTCCGTATCTCACATGGGTTTCATAATTATAGGAATTGGTTCTATAACTGGCATAGGACTCAATGGAGCCATTTTACAAATACTCTCTCATGGATTGATTGGTGCTGCACTTTTTTTCTTAGGAGGAACAAGTTGTGATAGAATACGCTTTTTTTATCTCGAAGAGATGGGCGGGATATCTATCCTAATGCCAAAAATATTTACCATGTTTAGTAGTTTCTCGATGGCTTCTCTTGCATTGCCAGGAATGAGTGGTTTTGTTGCAGAATTCTTAGTCTTTTTTGGAATAATTACTAGCCCAAAATATCTTTTCATGCCAAAAATTTTTATTACATTTGTAATGGCAATTGGAATGATATTAACTCCTATTTTTTTATTATCTATGTTACGTCAGATTTTCTATGGATATAAGCTATTCAATATTCCAAATTCAAAAATTTTTGATTCTGGTCCACGAGAACTCTTTATTTTGATCTGTATCTTTCTACCTGTAATAGGTATTGGTTTTTATCCTGATTTTGTTCTCCCATTATCAGTTGACAAGGTACAAATTCTACTATCTAATTATTTTTATAAATACTAATTTGATAGATTTGATAATAAAGAATTTGAATTAATTGGAAAGAAAGTCTTAGAATTCTTTGACTTTCATCTTTTCACGATTCTCTTCGTTGTAGAATGAAAAAAAAAAGGAAGGGTGAATTATAATTGTAATGAGATACATCTAGAGTTTTTGAGAACCTTTTGAATAATTCCTCCATTCAAACGGTTTTCAAAAACTCCCAAAATTTCTCATTGTGTATCAGACAATGTTTTTATGTATTTGTCATATAGTTTCTTTTCTTTAATTAGATATTAATTGGAATGAACCATAACTATGGAACCCGATTCCTAATAGATTGATTCCAAAATAGCATATCCAAATTAATAGAAATCCTATAGAAGCTACAAATGCCGAATTCGTGCCTTTATCTTTCAATTTTGAATTTGTTCTAGTATGTAAATAAATTGCAAATATGGTCCAAGTAATGAATGCCCAAGTTTCCTTAGGGTCCCAATTCCAATAAGAGCCCCATGCTTCATTAGCCCATACTGCTCCAGAAAGAATGCCTATGGTTAAGAAGGTAAACCCTAAATTAATGACACGATAACTCCAATAATCCAAATGCTGAATTAATTGGTATTTGTAAAAATTTTGAAATGAGAGAGAATAAGTATTTTGAAATACACTTTCTTTTTCACTCAAATATTCCATCTTATCAAAGAAAAACGACTTCTTTTTCTTTTTTAAACTTAAAAAATTCTTGTTTTTCACAAAAAAATCAATTTGTTTTTGAAATGTAATCACTATAAAAGCAACTGATAATAATGATCCACATAAAAGAGCTGCATAGCTCAATAGCATCATACTGACATGCATCATTAACCACTGAGATTGTAGAGCAGGTACTAATATTGCGGGTTGATGCATTTCAGTTGAAAGACCTGATGTGGCGAAACCTTGGGTAAAAATGGCACTTGGTGCAGTTATTGCACTTAAATAATTTTTAGGATTCTCAAGATATAGAATCATATGAATAATAGAGAAACTCCAAGAAAGAAAAATTAATGATTCGTATAAATTACTTAAGGGAAAATGTCCCGAAGAAATCCAACGAATAACTAAAAACCCTGTTATAGATAAACAAGTAGCTATCATCCCTTTTTCTAACGAATTACGTAATCCTTCAATTTCGTAGACTAAGAAGTTTATCAAATAAATTAGAATTACAATTAAGATTATTGAAAAGGAAATATGAATTAATATATGTTCTAAGGTCACAAATATCATAAACATAAAAAAAGGTCCCTATTAAATAATTAAGATCGGGGATTAAATAGATTTTAATATTCTATTAAATCTATTGTGTCTATGTTCTTTATTATTATATATATATATATGCCGCCACTCGGACTCGAACCGAGATGCTCTAGCACTGCTTCCTAAGAGCAGCGTGTCTACCAATTTCACCATGGCGGCTTACCTGAAAGAATAATAGGAAATTTGTTGAGATTCAATAGAGTTTAGAAAATAATGAAGAAAGATGCATTTCCATTCATATGGAAATGTGAAATAATATTAAACTAGTATTTTCATAAGTTCAGTTTTAAAAAGAAACTTTTCCGTATTAGAAATCTAGCTTTTGTTAATCCAGAACTCAAGAGTTTTGTTCTCAGTCAAGGTATAAAATACCGAAATTTTTTTAGTTTCATTTTTTGTATACTCTTATACTATAACCTAGAACTTCCTTCACTTTCTATTTTTTTATTTTCTATCTTATGCTTATATCTTAATCTTTATACTTCTATCTTATATATAAGATAGAAGTTCATTCGAATGAAATAATTCCTATTTCTATAAATTTTATATCTATTTACTATATTCTTTCCTATTCTAGTATATACTCTTTTACTAGTTAGATAAATTTTTTATATTCTATTTGTATGTTATGAAAGTAAATTATGCTCTTATATTATTGAGAAAAATTTATGGAATGAAGTGAAGTATAGATAATGACTAAGAAAGGGTAATTTCTTTTGAACAATAAATGTCTTTCACATACAACGATAAAAATGAGTTACCTATTTTTTAATGGCAGTTCCAAAAAAACGTACTTCTATGTCAAAAAAAAATATTCGTAGAAATATTTGGAAAAAAAAAGGTTTTTTAGCGGCAGTAAAAGCTTTTTCTTTAGCTAAATCTGTTTCCACCGGACAATCAAAAAGTTTTTTTGTGCGACAAAAAAAAGTTTTGGAAAAATCTTAATTAACATGTATTAAAGAAATTCCAATTTTCTTTTTTGGAATTTGAAAAAAAAAAGAGTTCAAATTTACTAATGTATTTTATTTTTATTTGACTTCTTCATATTAGTTAGAGCTAGTAATATGAAAAAGAAGGATCTTTCTGTCTACCGGATTCAAAGTACTCAGTGTACAAAGATCTTTCAGTATTATGTATTGTATTTTTTATCTCTTTTTCTTTTTATAGTCTTTAAATTTTTCTATTATATTCTCTTTATTGAAATATATATTGATTTATATTGAATTCGTGAGATAATTTTTTCATTCTATGAATTGTGCTTTTCAAAATAGAAAAGCACAATTATGATAGACAACGAAGAATATGAATATTTCATTCTATTTTATACTAAAGTATTGTGTCTCTAAATCATAAAAAAAAAAAAAAGAAAAAGAGATAAAGAAATCTGTAACTGAACTCTGATATATTCAATCTACAAAAGGAAAGATATACAATATCTATACCTAGAAATGAAATAATTTTACATAAATAGAATGTAAAAGGAAAATACAATTTTTCAAAAAAGAATATTAGAATAAGATGTCATATTATTTCAGAAATATCTTGCTTTTCTAGAGTTTAAAGTTACTTAATAACTAAGTACTAAACTTTACTTATTATTTGATCTTATTATTTGACCAACTTATTGCAACTTTTATTTCAAATATTTGATAAAACAACAAGTAATCATTCCAACATTTGATATTTTTTATATCTTTTTTCTTTTTTTTTTTTCTTTTCGAAAGAGATCTTAATTGGTGAATTGGAAACAATTAGAAGAAAAAAAGAACAATTTTTTTTTTATGGAATATACATATAAATATGCATGGATAATACCCCTTTTTCCGCTCCCAGTTACTATGTCAATAGGATTTGGACTTTTACTTATTCCGACAGCAACAAAAAATATTCGTCGTATGTGGGCTTTCCCAAGTGTTTTACTACTAAGTATAGCTATGTGGTTTTCGGCCAATCTGTCTATTCAACAAATAAATGGAGGTTTTACCTATCAATATCTATGGTCTTGGACCATCAATAATGATTTTTTATTAGAGTTTGGACACTTGATCGATCCACTTACTTCTATTATGTCAATACTAATTACTACTGTTGGAATCATGGTTTTTCTTTATAGTGACAATTATATGTCTCACGACCAAGGATATTTGAGATTTTTTGCTTATATGAGTTTTTTTAATGCTTCAATGTTGGGATTAGTTACTAGTTCCAATTTGATACAAATTTATTTTTTTTGGGAACTTGTGGGAATGTGTTCGTATTTATTGATAGGCTTTTGGTTCACACGACCCGTTGCAGCAAGTGCTTGTCAAAAAGCTTTTGTAACTAATCGTATAGGAGATTTTGGTTTATTATTAGGAACCTTAGGATTTTATTGGATAACCGGTAGTTTCGAATTTCGGGATTTGTTTCAAATAGTGAATACCTTGATCCATAATAATGGGATAAATTCTTTATTTGCTACTTTATGTGCCTTTTTCTTATTTGTCGGTGCAGTTGCTAAATCCGCACAATTTCCCCTTCACGTATGGTTACCTGATGCCATGGAAGGCCCCACTCCTATTTCGGCTCTTATACACGCTGCTACTATGGTAGCAGCAGGAATTTTTCTTGTAGCTCGACTTCTTCCTCTTTTCATAGTTATACCTTACATAATGAATCTCATTTGTTTAGTAGGTATAATAACAGTACTTTTAGGAGCTACTTTAGCTCTTGCCCAAAGAGACATTAAAAAAAGTTTAGCTTATTCTACAATGTCTCAATTGGGTTATATTATGTTAGCTCTAGGTATAGGTTCTTATCGAACTGCTTTATTCCATTTGATCACCCATGCCTATTCTAAAGCTTTATTGTTTTTGGGATCCGGATCCATTATTCATTCAATGGAACCTATTGTTGGATATTCACCAGATAAAAGTCAAAATATGGTTCTTATGGGAGGTTTAACAAAATATATTCCAATTACAAAAACTACTTTTTTTTTAGGTACGCTCTCTCTTTGTGGTATTCCGCCTCTTGCTTGTTTTTGGTCCAAAGATGAAATTCTTCACGATAGTTGGTTGTACTCACCAATTTTCGCACTAATAGCTTGGTTCACAACAGGATTAACCGCTTTTTATATGTTTCGGATGTATTTACTTACTTTTGATGGATATTTGCGCATTCATAATCAAGATTATAGTAGTTTTAGTAGTACAAAAGGGAACTTTTTTTATTCAATATCTCTATGGGGAAAAGGGACACTGAAAAAAGTCAATAAGAATTTATTTTTTTCAAAAATGAATAAGAATAAGGTTTCTTTTTTTTCAAAAGATATATCAAAAATTGAAATTGACAAGAATATCAGAAGTAAGATACGAAATTTTAGTACTTACTTTATAAATAGGTACACTTCTATGTATCCTCAAGAATCCAGTAATACTATGTTATTTCCTCTACTTTTATTAGTACTATTTACTTTGTTCATTGGATTAATAGGAATTCCTTTTAACGGAAGAGTAATAGATTTGGATCTATTATCAAAATGGTTAACTCCATCAACAACCCTTTTTAATCCAAATTTGAATTCTTCTGAGAATTTTTATGAATTTTTGTCAAATGCTTTTTTTTCAGTAAGTATAGCTTTTTTCGGACTCTTGATAGCATCTCTTTTTTATGGATCTATTTATTCATCTTTCAAAAATTTTGTCTTAATGAATTTTTTTTTCAAAAGGGGCCTTAAAAGATTTCTTCTGGACAAAATAAAAAATGTAATATACAATTGGTCATATAATCGTGGTTATATAGATATTTTTTATACTAGTATTTTCACCATGAATATAAGAGGGTTAGCTGAGCTAACTCAGTTTTTTGATAAATATCTAATTGATGGAATTCTAAATGGGATTGGTGTTGCAAGTTTCTTTATGGGTGAAGGGATAAAATCTATGGGAGGTGGACGAATCTCATCTTATCTATTCTTGTATTTTTCTTATATTTCAATCTTTTTATTAATATTCATTCTTTTCTCTTCTTTCAGTCTTCCCAATTCCCAATTCTCTTGATGGGTCTCCAGATCAGAATCTTCGTAAACTGGGCTATCTTGATAGCGTGCCTCTTTAAAGTGAAATTCATCCTTTGTTTTTTCCTTTCCATTCACTCGGATCTCTTCCGTTTCATCTATTTTGTCCAGATCCTCCTTTTCTTCCGAAAAAAGGAAAGGGTTTTCTTCGGTGGATCCCTCTTGTTCCTGTTTAGTCTCCTTCGTTTCGGAAGTTGTTTCTACATCGCTTTCTTCCTTTCTTTCTCCCCCTTCTTCCGTTTCTGAGGTTTCTTTCTCTTTCAGTTTCTTAGTGACAATAGGCGACGGCATTCTGCCTAAATAGTAGACACAGGTGATAAATAAGAGAATACTAAAGATTCGAGCCATAGAATTTCTCAATTCTGACACAAGATACTTATTAGATCGAATAGAATGATTTTGCCGTATCCAGAATAATACCAATCCAACCCATTTCATGAATAAAATGTGACCAATTAACCAACCAACAAAACTATTTGTTAAAAATAAAATCTTGTTGTTGCATCGAAACATATAAATGTTGACTAATCTGGCTAACGTGGAACTTGGTAAAATGAAAAGGTTGAAGAATTGAAAAATGAGATTATTCAGGAATACACATTGAATGCTGAGATTACGCATTGAATTTCTGGTAGTAGATCCAGAATCAAAAAAGTTTTTGTGATTGTTCCAGAAGAAATGAAACAAAAGATACGGTAGAACTAAGACAGTTATTGTATGAGGTCTACCCAATGCTAGATGCAGAGGCGCATAATAGATCGATATGAACATCATGAGCTGTCCCGCAAGAAACCCAGTTGTTGCTGATACCTCCTCCTCGGTTCCTTCTTCCATAACCCGAGCTCGGAGAAGGAAGAGATAAGAGGGCCCGATGGAGAGTGTGGTCAGAAATCCATAATAGAGCCCGACCACAACGACCGAATTTATTATCTTCATGCATAAGGATAATGGATTACTTAGTATAAAAGATTTCAAAATCATCACAAACCTCCCCTTTTTATTTTCTATTGCAATTTCTCGATTATTATATGATGATTTCTTAACTTTCCATATCTATATAATATCTATATAATATCTATATAGATAGAAAAAGATATACTCTAAATGACATCTCTTATGTCAATGACACAAAAGAAAGGGATATCAAATGAATGGAATTGGGATATAGATGGAATATAATGAAATAGAGCCACATTGAGGTTCCCTATGAAATGAGGTATGGAACGGAGCCACTACGAAGAAGTTCCTGGAGTTACGAAGGAAGCTTCGGACTCATATTGTTCATGGGTTGAGAACGGGAGTTTAACTCTATGAGGTCGAATCTCCCGTTGTTCCTCAGTAGCTCA